TAAAATTGGAAAAGGGTTCGTTATTGGACCATGTATTTGATTCACCAAATACATCATTATTTTATACTCTTTGATATATGTGGCGCAACCCAATCGTCGTTTTAAAAATTTATAATGGAATTGATCTTCTTCTTCATACTCATTTGAATATGAATAATGAATATATAATATATATATAAATTATAAATAATGAATATATATATGATATATGATATATATATAATATAAATATATAATATATATAATATAATAATATAATATAATAAAATATAATATAATATAATATAATAAAATAGAATATATATACAATATACAATACAATACAATAATATATAAATAAATATTAAATATTATTTAATTATTTATAATTAATAATTAGTATAATAGTATAATTTAGTATGTATTTAGTATTACAATAGAATAAATAGAATAATATTAATATAGTTATAGTATAAGTTATAGTATAAGTTATAGTATAGTATAATATACATATACTAAAGCTAAAGTTAAAATAGAAAGAAAAATAAATAAATAATATGAGGAACCTCCCTTGACAGTAATATACTGTATGTTGTATATGTAAATCCTAGATATGAAAAGAGGCATAATTCATCCAGCAAAGGGAACAGATATAATAGTATATAAAGAAAAATAATAGGTGCACAACAAAAAAAAAAAATACAATAAATTTGGAAAATAAAATAAGAAAATAAAGTAAAGAACAATGGTCAATGAGATAAAAATCATGAATAAAAAAATTCAGGTTCAAATTTAATATTCATAGATAATAGATAATCTAGACGGTCATTTATAAAATATAAAAGATAGGGAAATGAAATACACTGACTCATGATTCTTATTCATCCACTTGTGAATAAAGGATTGGTTGGCTCGTTGAATTGAAAATTTACTTATTGAATGAGTAAAGGATTAAAATGGATTCCATTGGGTGGTACCAACTCAATCGAATGCTAACTTCCATTTACTTCATTATGGATTATGGAATTAACCGATCAACTTGCTATCGGATACTTATTTTTGATTCAGTATTAAAATATTAAAATAAAAAAAAAATTCGACATATTATTATTATGATTTACGATTATGAGAAGCAATACCACGACTTCTGATCCTGCGGTTTACACACTTGAAGAACAAAACCTAGGGCGTATCGCTCAAATTATTGGCCCAGTACTGGATGTCATTTTTCCACCGGGCAAGATGCCTAATATTTATAATGCTTTGGTAATTAAGGCTCGAGATACGGCTGGTCAGCAAATTAATGTAACTTGTGAGGTACAACAATTATTAGGAAATAATCGAGTAAGAGCTGTAGCTATGAGCGCTACAGATGGTCTGATGAGAGGAATGAAGGTGATTAACACGGGAGCTCCTCTAAGTGTTCCAGTCGGCGGAGCTACTCTCGGACGAATTTTCAACGTTCTTGGGGAACCTGTTGATAATTTCGGTCCTGTTGATACTCGCACAACATCTCCTATTCATAGATCTGCACCCGCCTTCATACAGTTAGATACGAAATTATCAATCTTTGAAACAGGGATTAAAGTGGTGGATCTTTTAGCCCCCTATCGCCGTGGAGGAAAAATCGGACTATTTGGGGGAGCTGGGGTGGGTAAAACAGTACTCATCATGGAATTGATCAACAACATTGCCAAAGCTCATGGAGGCGTATCCGTATTTGGCGGAGTAGGGGAGCGTACTCGTGAAGGAAATGATCTCTACATGGAAATGAAAGAATCCGGGGTGATTAATGAAAAAAATCTTGGAAAATCCAAAGTAGCTCTAGTATATGGTCAAATGAATGAACCGCCAGGAGCTCGTATGAGAGTTGGCTTGACTGCCCTAACCATGGCGGAATATTTCCGGGATGTTAATGAGCAAGACGTACTTCTATTCATCGATAATATCTTTCGTTTCGTTCAAGCAGGGTCCGAAGTATCTGCCTTATTAGGTAGAATGCCTTCCGCAGTGGGTTATCAACCTACCCTTAGTACGGAAATGGGTTCTTTGCAAGAAAGAATTACTTCTACCAAAGAAGGATCTATAACATCGATCCAAGCAGTTTATGTACCTGCGGATGATTTGACCGACCCTGCTCCTGCCACGACATTTGCACATTTAGATGCTACTACCGTATTATCAAGAGGATTAGCTGCCAAAGGTATTTATCCAGCAGTAGATCCCTTAGATTCAACGTCAACCATGTTACAACCTCGGATCGTTGGCGAGGAACATTATGAAACTGCTCAAAGAGTTAAGCAAACTTCACAACGTTACAAGGAACTTCAGGACATTATAGCTATCCTTGGGTTGGACGAATTATCCGAAGAAGATCGTTTAACTGTAGCAAGAGCACGAAAGATTGAGCGTTTCTTATCACAACCCTTCTTTGTGGCAGAAGTCTTTACTGGTTCTCCGGGGAAATATGTTGGTCTCGCAGAAACAATTCGGGGATTTCAACTCATCCTTTCCGGAAAATTAGATGGTCTTCCCGAACAGGCCTTTTATTTGGTGGGTAACATCGATGAAGCTACCGCGAAAGCTATTAACTTAGAAAACTTAGAAGAGGAGAGCAAATTGAAGAAATGACCTTAAATCTTTGTGTACTGACTCCTAATCGAATTATTTGGGATTCCGAAGTGAAAGAAATTATTTTATCTACGAATAGTGGACAAATTGGAGTATTACCAAACCATGCCCCCATTGCCACGGCTGTAGATATAGGTCTTTTGAGAATACGGCTAAACGACCAATGGTTAACAGTGGCTCTTATGGGTGGTTTCGCTAGAATAAGTAATAATGAGATAACTATTTTAGGAAATGATGCAGAATTTAGTACTGACATTGATGCACAAGAAGCTCAACAAACTCTTGAAATAGCTGAAGATAACTTGAGTAGAGCTGAGGGTAAGAGACAAGCAATTGAGTCAAATTTAGCTCTCAGACGAGCTAGGACACGAGTAGAGGCTGTCAATGTGATTTCCCAGTAGTAGTCAATGCATTCAATAAAAATAAAAAGAATCAAAAAAATAATTAAAATTAAAGGAGTTTCTTATTATACACTACATTTTCATTCCAAAAATTGAACCAAATTGAACACAATGAAGTCTAATCTGATTAATCTTATGATAGAACGAAAAAAAGAGGATGGGTAGAAAAACTTATTAGATACCTGATTCCATGGTATCTAATAAGTTCTACCTACTATTGGATTTGAACCAATGACTCCCGCCGTATGAAAGCAATACTCTAACCACTGGGTTAAGTAGGTTATTTATCACCACAAAAAGGTCTTCATCACTTCGATGGATTCTAGTTAAAATATGCTTTCTAAGCAATATCAATCTTTTACCAGTAAATGGATCGGAGAGTTATCATATGCATATGGGATACCCTTCTTGACAAGAAATTGCCTCTATGTTAAAATAGTTATGATTTATGATAAGGGTTATAGCTCAGTTAGGTAGAGCACCTCGTTTACACGTGCGCCAATGCTTTTCAAGGAAGCCCATTATGCAATGACCATAATTGATCTTTTTGAGAAGTCGATGTCTTATTCCGTAGGTTCGAGAGAACAAGAGAAAAATAGCCTGACAAATATTTGGTTCGATCCGATTCAGGTGCGAATTCCACTGCCAAATCAATCAAATAGAACATGCCATTGTAAGGTAAATGTCCAGTCCATTCAATGCCAGGCATAATGAGTATAAGGGTCTCAAAAGAACCTCTTGTCGTCCTATGAGCTTTGAGGTGTATGAAGTCTCATATTTTACTCTTGCAGTGGAGCGATAGAGGCTCCATTTCACTTAGGTTGATCTAGGCCGAAGGCAGACCTAAATCAAGGTCATTTTTCTTTGAAACACTTTGGTATTGCTCCTAGATCAGGATACAAATAATGAATCAGAGCACATGGAACCATCTCATTATCTTTTTATCTTCCTGTAAAGAAAAAAATGGTGGACTAACTGATCTTTACATCAGTTGATGAAAGAGCCCAATGCAACAAAATGCATGTTGGGTCTTTGAAACAGTTCGAATCATTTCGATAATAATCAGTTTTCTCTGTTTTACCGAGAAGGTCTACGGTTCGAGTCCGTATAGCCCTAATACATTATACATTCCATTTTTGTTTTGTATAGAGATTTTAGTAGTTTTATTTTCTATTTTAATAGTAGGAACAATAAAATAAACACAATAATTCATTTCAACAGACCCAATTGGTATTTGTCAAATCTCGGATCAAATAACCATATTTCTTTATCCATTTTCATGAATGAATTACTTTTTACTCTTTTATTGCCCATGATCAAAGAGTTATTTATACACTTTTTTGGGGTTTGGTATACCCAAACCCAGTCAATTTATGAAATCAAAATCATGAAAGAATACTGTCTAAAGACTTCAACCTGACCCAAGCAAATCCAATCCTAAGTCGCATGGATCTAGGACCTATTCTTTTCTTGATCTTGAGTATTTGTGGATAATCAGTTTTTGGCTGAACAACAAACCTAATAGATTCTTAGATTCTTTCAATTTTCAATTTGTTTCAAAGATAATGTAGGGCTAATTAATTAGCCCTACATCCATCAAGGCTCCTCCTTCTATATTCTAAGAGTTGAGCGGGTTTGGGAATTTGGTCTGTCGAATTGCTCGATAATGTGTGATTCTTTCTGATAATGTGTGATTCTTTCTATTAGACTATTAGGAGAAGATTATTAGAGGGATCCTATATTATGCCGAACGTTCATGATTCCATAAAATTTAAAATTAAATATAACTATAGTATTATAGTTATACTAATAAAAATATAGTAATAATATTATCATATTCTATTGATATTGAATTCTTAATGATTATTATTTTAAATTTTATGGAATTTATTTATAATTTTTTCTTTACTATAAAGAAGATTCTTTTATAGATGTTATAACGAAACTTCGTAAGAAGATATCTCAAAAAATCTTTGAAGTTGAAGATAGAACTGTGTATCAACAGGAGAATCGATGTTTTACTACTAATCACAAGGTTTACCTTCGACACAGTACTAATACTGGAAATTATAATCAAGGATTACTCTATCAATTACCATCTACTTCAGAGATACCTTTTAGATTTGAATATTTGAATTTTAAAAAGATTTAAAGTCCAAAGGGTCAGTATCTTCTTACGAATTAGTTAATCAGGCAGGGTTCCTTTGTGCAGAATAAGAAAGAGCGGGTCAGTCTTTAACAATTTCATTGTCAATGTGAAGTATTGATACAAAGAAAAATGTGGTAGAGATGAAGGAGATGCAAATTCGTTTATATGATTGGCTAGTCAAGCATGAGCTAGTTCATAGATCTTTAGGCTTTGATTGCCGAAGAATAGAGACTTTACAAAAAAAAACCAAAGATTGGGACTCAATTGCTGTCATTTTATATGTATATGGTATATGGTTACAATTATTTACGCTCCCAGTGTGCCTATGATGTAGCACCAGACGGATTTTTAGCTAGTGTGTATCACCTTACGAAAAACGGGAATCTTATGATATGTTGGGAATTTCTTATGAGAATCATCCTCGCCTTAAACGTATCTTGATGCCTGAAAATTGGATAGGCTGGTCCTTACGTAAAGACTATATTGCTCCACTCCCAATTTCTATGAAATACAAGATACTCTTTGAATGATAAGTACTTATACGACACGACTCCAGATTTCATTTCAATCAAAGAACATTTTTACATTCCCTTCTAGATGAAACAGAGTAACTGGACTTTAATTCATATGAGGGTGGCTAAAAAAAGAGGTTCTCATTGATATTCCCCAATTGGAAAGATATCATATACATTTTGTATGAGCAGAAAAACTAGGATGACTTAAAAGAGTTCTGTACCATGAACTTTGTATCGCGCACATCACTTAGGGGGGGCGCCGGAAATTGAGCAAGAGTGAGAAAAAAAATATGAAAAAAAAAAAAAAAGACGGAAGAGACGAAATGCAGAAATGAAAAATGAAAGGAATTGGGGTTGATTTGTACTGTGTTTGAAAAACATCCTTTCTATTCTTATCCTTTCACTCTGAATCTTTTTATCTAATTTTTTTATTAAATTTTAGATATATACGAAAATTTAACATCCTATTTAAAATTTAAATAAGATCAAAGTATGAACAGAGAGGAAAAAAATAAAAATGAAAAGGAAAGTAAAGAATATGTATCCCGATCCGTATCAATGAATTTCATTTGTATGAGGTATTAATATTTATCCGATACATTATTCACGTGTCAGGAACCAGATTTGAACTGGTGACACGAGGATTTTCAGTCCTCTGCTCTACCAACTGAGCTATCCCGACCATTTCCTGTGCATCATCCTAGCGGAGTACTTGTATCTATGTCAATGAAAAGAACTAAAAAAGTCTTAACAAATTGTACATAGCTCCTCAATTTCTTAGATCTTCAAAACAAAAAGAAGACTTTCTTTGTATTGTAAATGTAAGGATAATGATATGGACTGTGAATGACTCAATAACGGGGATTCCTTGAATATATACATATATGTTCATTTGTACAGGTATCGTATCTATACAAATGAAATTGGATTGGAAGAAGAAACGAGGATTTCTATTCGGATCCGTTTGTGAAAGAACAGAGTGAATGAAATGAGAAAGATATTGAATTTTGGTTGAACTGAACCATTGATGAAAAAAAAAAGAAGATAAAGAAATAAGAGGAGGTAAAATGGGCTTTTCTTGGGGATAGAGGGACTTGAACCCTCACGATTTTTAAAGTCGACGGATTTTCCTCTTACTATAAATTTCATTGTTGTCGGTATTGACATGTAAAATGGGACTCTCTCTTTATTCTCGTCCGATTAATTTTCAAAAGATCTATGAAACTCTGGAATTAATCATTTGATCAATGAATATTCGAATTTTATTTCAATTTAAACTTCAATTGGAAAATGGGAATGGATTCAGAATAACTCTTCCTTTTTTCATAGATTTTTTGATCTTTAGAATGATTATTTGATCTCTATCATTCTCATTCTAATTAATATAGAATGAATCTAAATATCGAAATAGAGGGTTGTGATTAATCTTTCCTATGTCAGTATGTATTAGGTATATAAGCTTATCCTTTACTGTCATTTCTATCATTTGATAGAAGGATTTTTGCTACTAACGTAACGTAGTCAATTTCATTCGTTAGAACAGCTTCCATTGAGTCTCTGCACCTATCCCTTTTTATTCTAATTTTCCATTTTTTATAAAGATTTGGCTCAGGATTGCCCATTTTTAGTTCCAGGGTTTCTCTGAATTTGGAAGTTACCACTTAGCAAGGTTTCCATACCAAGGCTCAATCCAATCAAGTCCGTAGCGTCTACCAATTTCGCCATATCCCCATCCCCCTTTGCTTTGATATTTGATATGATACAAGGATCTAATTGTAATTCCATACACCTCTTTCATTGATCTTGGAACTGTTGAATTCATTAGGTAAGGATTCTTGTATCGAAAAAGTGTATGCTGCTATTTTATTTTTTTGGCCGTCTTCCATTCTATCATTTCATCTCTATTGGATGAACCCTATTTGTTTCAATCCGAAATTATTCTATCATTGATGTATCCGCAATTCAATATAGATAGATATATCCCACATATATCTATGCCTTGACTCCCCCTTCTTTTTTATAGCGGAATTAAAAATAGTAGAACGCTCGATATTTATTTATTTATTTTTTTTTTTTTAACAATTCGTCCTCTTGTGTATAATGATAGAATACAAGTTTCTATCAGTTTTAGTCATGGATTTACATTATTCGAATAGAAATCAATAGAATATGATTCTATTTAGTTTTTCACTATTTATCTATTTATCTATTTCACTATTTATCTATTAGGATATAGATAGTTTCTTTATGTAAAATTTAGATTTAGATTTATAGTATAGTTTTTTAGTTACACCATTAGAATGAGAATAAATGAATTATTCATAATATGATTTTAATTATCATAAAATAATCATATTAATATTATTGAAGTGAAGATTTAATTTAAGATTGTATTTATTGTATTGATTTCATATCCATCTTTATTTCATATTCATCTTCATATTAATCATATCATATTCAAAATAGTAAGAATTTAATTCGAAATTAGATTTTTTTAGATTTTCTATTATTTAATATTTAGAATTATTTTAAAAATTTTTAATTAGAAATTCTAATATGATAATTTGATTAATAGGATAATATGAATATGGAATTTAATTTCTATTTATATATCTAGATATAAAGAATCTAAAGATTTTTATTTTCTATTTTATAATATAGAATCTAAAATCTATAACTAATAACTATAAATAGAATAAATAAGAATAGAAATAGAGAAGAAATTTAAATAATCAATAAATGAAAAAAAAAAAAGAAGAATCACCAGGTAATAGCTAAGATACGAGAGTTTCCTATACACTATTGATCTTATATCCGCCCGCTTAGCTCAGAGGTTAGAGCATCGCATTTGTAATGCGATGGTCATCGGTTCGATTCCGATAGCCGGCTCTTTTTCTTTGCATGATTGAAAATATCTACTCTCGCTTTCTCTAAATGTCGAGTTATTATGTCATGGTAACTTGCAGCTATAGCTATGAATAAAAAAAGTTAACTAGATCTTTACAGAAGAAATTTGAAAAGGTAGCCTTCGCTTGAACTTCACTACATTATATATACAAAAAATAAAAATATTGATAAAATTTATTTCATTCTGCTTTGTAATACTTCAGTAGATTGTGTTTTTCTTTGCTGATCCTTTAGTTCAGTCTGAATTTATTTTATATATTTTATAATATTTTTTTATATTTTAATTTTATATTTATATAATATTATAATTATAATTTTTTTTTTTTTCAAATGAAAGTGAATCAAAAAGGGAGCCTTTATTTATATGTCTCGTTACCGAGGACCTCGTTTCAAAAAAATACGCCGTCTGGGGTCTTTACCGGGACTAACTAGTAAAAGCCCCAGATCCGGAAGTTATCTTCAAACCCAATTGCGCTCGGGAAAAAGATCACAATATCGTATTCGTTTAGAAGAGAAACAGAAATTGCGTTTTCATTATGGTCTGGCAGAGCGACAATTACTTAAATATGTGCATATTGCTGGAAAAGCCAAAGGGTCAACAGGTCAGGTTTTACTACAACTACTCGAGATGCGTTTGGATAACATCCTTTTTCGATTAGGTATGGCTTCGACCATTCCTGGAGCCAGACAATTAGTTAACCATAGACATATTTTAGTTAATGGTCGTATAGTAGATATACCAAGTTATCGTTGCAAACCCCGAGATATTATTACTACGAAGGATAAAGAAAGATCGAAAGCTCTGATTCAAAATTATCTTGTTTCATCCCCCCGCGGGGAATTGCCAAACCATTTGACTATTGATTCCTTACAATATAAAGGATTTGTAAATCAAATCATAGATAATAAATCGATCGGTTTGAAAATAAATGAGTTGTTGGTCGTAGAATATTATTCCCGTCAAACTTGATTCTAACGAAAATAAAAAAAGCAAGGTTCATACAATTTTTACCCCCTTCTCTGAAGTAAATAGAGTACCTTGTCTCATTCACATATCAAAAATGGATCGACAATAAATAGGATTCTTTTTCTTCTTTTCAATATCAATACAATATTTCTATTTGTATTTTACGTATCACAGGCTCTAATTAGGGATAGAGAATCTCTATCAAATAAGGACTGTTAGAATAATGATATCAATTATTATTTGATTTGATACGTAACGTTGATAAATGAAAAGAAAAGGAGAGAGAGGGATTCGAACCCTCGGTAAACAAAAGTTCACATAGCAGTTCCAATGCTACGCCTTGAACCACTCAGCCATCCCTCCTACGGAATCTTATTCTTGACCAAAAACCGAATTAAGTAGCGAGCCATTCATCTTAATTGTAGTACAGGTATGACCGCCTGGTGGTTCCATAGGAAGAAAAGTTTTTTTCCAATTTCATATTTATCAACAGCAACTTCTTTCATTAGCTACCCCATGATCTATTCAAAATTCATGAATTGTCCGATTCATTTTTTGATTTCAACTGTATCTGTATGGCGTGGCACATATACGTTATGCAAACAAAATAAAATTAAAATAATTAAAATAAAGGATGGTTACCTTATTTTTTTATCATGGAATGATTATTCAATTCTTTTTCCTTTTGATAACCAAATCAAAACTTATCGAGTTATCAAAATCAATACATAGGAAACTTGGTTATTAAACTTAGATGAAATAGTAATAGTATACTACTAAATTGGAATGAAATATAATCTGATTCAACTATTTCATTTCATCTTTGTCAAAAGGGAGGACAATTTGTGCTCCACGTTTTTCCAATTAGTCTGTTTTTATGTTATTTTGTACTGTACAATTCCTTTTTTTGTGGGATCGTTTTCCCCGAAGGGGAATGAAAATAATTATAGAATGAATTGATAATTATGCCTAGATCTCGAATAAATGGAAATTTTATTGATAAGACCTCCTCAATTGTAGCCAATATCTTATTACGAATAATTCCGACAACTTCAGGAGAAAAAAAGGCATTTACCTATTACGGAGATGGTGCGATTTGATTCTTTTCTTGTTTTTTTACCCCTCAGTTTTACGAGAAAAAGAACGTAGTTAGGAATATAAAAAAAACAAATTAGTGAAAGAAACCTACGCTTGGTGAAGGTGAAGTTTAGAGATAGAGCAATTCCTTCTGTCGTGTATCCTCGATTGATGCAGCCTTAGATGCTTCAATTATCGATTTTAGTATTGAGCGAAAGGTTACATCTATAGGTTCTTTATTGGAGGTCAATCCTACTTAATTAGTATCCATAGGTGGCATTGTGGAAAAAGCACTACACCTAGGAATCAACAACACGAAAACTTTGTTATAAATAACCCTTTTCCTTATCGGTATCGGGACTAACAAGAATGGTTGGGAAAACTAAGATCCATCTCATTCGTGCTTTGGGTACCCGTATAACCATCAAAGACCGTTGAAGTGACTAATTCCTGGAAATCGTAAGCGTTGAGTACAAAGAAATTGTTGGAGTTACCATTTCTATCTATCACTAATACGATTGGTGGTAAGAAAAAACCTCTTGTGGGAAGGCTGGTTAGAAATTTCTTGTAAAAATACCAGCTCCTGTCAGTTCATAATGAGAATAGTTAAATTTTTATTACATGAATTATTACCTTTAGTACTATGCACAGAAGGGAGGAGCCGTATGAGATGAAAATCTCACGTACGGTTCTGTAACGGAGATTCTTTTACAAGAATGAACGACCGTAACGGATGTCGGCTCAATCCGAAGGAAATTATGCAGAAGCTTTACAGAATTATTATGAAGCTACGCGACCAGAAATTGATCCCTATGATAGAAGTTATATACTCTATAACATAGGTCTTATACACACAAGCAACGGAGAGCATACAAAAGCTTTGGAATATTATTTCCGGGCACTAGAACGAAATCCATTTTTACCACAAGCTTTTAATAATATGGCCGTGATCTGTCATTACGTGCGACTATCTTCACTATAGAAAGAAGGAAAAAGAGATCAAATCGTCTAGTAAATACTAGAAAAAAAGGCTTTCTACATATGCATCGTCCAAAGTAACGATTTTTATCAGCTGTAGCAAGGAAAGATACTTCGCGAGAACCAAAAAAATCGGAAGAAATAGGTATGGCCTATATACTATACTCTATGGATAAAGAGTCGAATTGATAGAGAAAGCACCGTAAAGATCAATTAGTAAGCTATTATTTGGTCAATACATTTCAGAACTGCTTACTTATGTCATGATATGGAATAAAAAAAGTTAGAAATCAACTTATGTAATAGAGTCGATCTACTAAAGTATTGAGCAGCGGTGTAGCATCAGATCCCAAAGATTGTAAGTTCTTTTTTATTAATGGGATAAAGTCTTTTTCAAAGATTCTATATAAAAAGATATAAAAATATCATATCCCATATATGAAATATGAAACCGAGATAGTTACCTTTCAGAAAATTCTAACGATATCGGGGGATATCTATGCTTCATTCTTCTGAAGGTGGGAGAAAAGAGAAAACTAATCATTCATCCAAATTAGAATTGGAAACTTATGTATTATGTAATAAACATCTTCTGGTTTATTCAAGATAAAATAGAATAGATTGATGAGCCGTATGAGGTAGGAAACTCTCAAGTACGGTTCTAAGGGAGGGAATTGACTCACCTATTCCGACCGTGGAGAACAGGCCATTCTACAAGGCGATTCTGAAATTGCAGAGGCTTGGTTCGATCAAGCTGCTGAGTATTGGAAACAAGCTATAGCGCTTACTCCAGGGAATTATATTGAAGCGCATAATTGGTTAAAAATAACGAGGCGTTTTGATTTTTAATAAGACCCTTTTTTTTGTATCCAGCAATCAAATTAAATAAATCCTTC